AAAAGTATTTTGTTTTGGTTCGACCCGTAGTCACATATGAAATATCCGATGGGATAAATTTAGCAACACTTTTCCCTCGTGATATCTTGCAGGAAAAGGATAATGTCCAATTTAGAGTTGTCAATTATATCCTTTATGGAAATGGCAAGTCAATTCGAGGAATTTATCACACAAGTATTCAATTAGTTCGGACTTGCTTAGTATTGAATTGGGACCAAGAACAAAATGGTTCTATAGAAGAGGTTCATGCTTCCTTTGTTGAGGTAAGGGCAAATGATCTAATTCGCGATTTCATAAGAATTGAGTTAGTCAAGTCCACTATTTCGTATACCGGAAAAAGGTATGATAGGGCAAGTTCCGGATTGATTCCCGATAATGGATTAGATTGCACCAATATCAATCCTTTTTATTCCAAGGCGAAGATTCAATCACTTAGCCAACATCAAGGAACTATTGGTATGTTGTTGAATCGAAATAAGGAATGCCAATCTTTGCTAATTTTGTCATCATCCAATTGTTCTCGAATTGGTCCATTCAATAGTTCGAAATATAACAATGTGACAAAAGAATCGGATCCCCTAATTCCAATTAGGGATTATTTAGGTCCCTTAGGCGCTATTGTACCTAAAATATCGAATTTTTATTCATCTTACCATTTAATAACTCATAATCAGATCGTGTTAAAGAAATATTTGCTACTTGACAATTTGAAACAGATTTTCCAAGTACTTCAAGTACTTAAATACTGTTTAATAGATGAAAATAGGAGGATTTATAATCCCGATCTATGCAGTAACATCGTTTTGAACCCATTCCATTTGAATTGGTGCTTTCTCCATCATGATTATTGTGAAGAGACATCGATCAAAATTAGCCTTGGACAATTTATTTGTGAAAATGTATGTCTATTTAAATACGAACCACACGTAAAAAAATCTGGTCAAATTTTAATTGTTAATGTCGACTTTTTAGTTATAAGATCGGCTAAGTCTTATTTGGCTACTCCTGGAGCAACTGTTCATGGTCATTATGGGAAAATCCTTTACGAAGGAGATACATTAGTTACATTTATATATGAAAAATCGAGATCTGGTGACATAACGCAAGGTCTTCCAAAAGTAGAACAAATCTTAGAAGTGCGTTCGATTGATTCAATATCGATGAACCTCGAAAGGAGAGTTGAAGGTTGGAACGAGCGTATACCAAGAATTCTTGGGATCCCCTGGGGGTTTTTGATTGGAGCTGAGCTAACCATAGCCCAAAGTCGTATCTCTTTGGTTAATAAGATCCAAAAGGTTTATCGATCCCAGGGGGTACAGATCCATAATAGACATATAGAGATTATTGTACGTCAAGTAACATCAAAAGTGTTGGTTTCAGAAGATGGAATGTCTAATGTTTTTTCGCCTGGAGAATTAATCGGATTGTTGCGAGCGGAACGAGCAGGGCGCGCTTTGGACGAATCAATCTGTTATCGGGCAATCTCATTGGGAATAACAAGAGCGTCTCTGAATACTCAAAGTTTCATATCCGAAGCAAGTTTTCAAGAAACCGCTCGAGTTTTAGCAAAAGCTGCTCTACGAGGTCGTATTGATTGGTTGAAAGGCCTGAAAGAGAACGTTGTTCTGGGGGGGATTATACCTGTTGGTACCGGATTCCAAAAATTTGTGCACCGTTCAAGGCAAGACAAAAACATTTATTTGGAAATCAAAAGAAAAAATCTATTCGAGTTGGAAATGAGAGATATTTTGTTACACCATAGAGAATTATTTTGTTCTTACGCGACAAACAATTTCCATGAGACAAATTTACATGAGACATCAGAACAATCATTTATGCGATTTAATGATTCCTAAGAGCGGGTTCATTTTCACTTTAACTATCTTTTAACTATACTGGTCTGATTATTGATTTGGTAATAAATAAAATAAGTAATTAAAAAAAATTATGGTTTGTGCCGTGTATCAATGGTCAATCCCCGGTAGAAGGTTCCATCGGAACAATTATTTATTTCAAGGTACCTCGTCTCTTTGTTAATAATACGAAAAAGAAAAAACAAAAAGGAAGTGTGGGAAAAAATGACAAGAAGATATTGGAACATCAATTTGGAAGAGATGATGGAAGCAGGAGTTCATTTTGGTCATGGTACTAAGAAATGGAATCCTAGAATGGCCCCTTACATTTCTGCAAAGCGTAAAGGTATTCATATTACAAATCTCGCTAGAACTGCTCGTTTTTTATCAGAAGCCTGTGATTTAGTTTTTGATGCAGCAAGTAGGGGAAAAAACTTCTTAATCGTCGGTACCAAAAATAAAGCATCGGATTCAGTAGCATCAGCTGCAATAAGGGCTCGGTCTCATTTTATTAATCAAAAATGGCTCGGTGGTATGTTAACGAATTGGTCCACTACGGAAACGAGACTTTATAAGTTCAGGGACTTAAGAGCAGAAGAAAAGATGGGGAAACTCAACCGTCTCCCCAAAAGAGATGCAGCAATGTTGAAGAGAAAATTATCTACCTTGCAAACATATCTCGGTGGGATCAAATATATGACGGGATTGCCTGATATTGTGATCATCGTTGATCAGCAAGAAGAATATACGGCTCTTCGAGAATGTGCCATTTTGGGGATTCCAACGATTTGTTTAATCGATACAAATTGTGACCCAGATCTTGCAGATATTTCGATTCCAGCCAACGATGACGCTATAGCTTCAATTCGATTGATTCTTAACAAATTAGTATCCGCAATTTGTGAAGGTCGTTCTAGCTATATAAGAAATCGTTGATTATGATTAAGATTAAGAATAATAAAATTAGTTAATGTTAATTATTGGGCAACTCCATAGATTTATTGGATCGGTTACTTTTTTTTTGAATTTTTAAAAATAGAAAAAAAAAGAACTGGGGATATTGATATATATTATGATGTTATGTGATTTCTTGGTATCCTAAATATATGATTAATGATTCAAGTTGGTGAGTTGAGAAAGAAATGGTTGAATCAAACTAATTCCTTTTTTGAAGTTCAATTTCTATCAGAGGACAATATGAATGTTATACCATGTTACATTAAAACACTCAAGGGGTTATACGATATATCGGGTGTAGAAGTAGGCCAACATTTCTATTGGCAAATAGGAGGTTTACAAATCCATGCCCAAGTACTTATCACTTCTTGGGTCGTAATTGCTATCTTGTTAGGTTCAGCCATCATAGCTGTTCGGAATCCACAAACCATTCCGACCGACGGTCAGAATTTCTTTGAATATGTCCTTGAATTTATTCGAGACTTGAGCAAAACCCAGATTGGAGAAGAATATGGACCTTGGGTTCCTTTTATTGGAACTATGTTCCTATTTATTTTTGTTTCTAATTGGTCAGGTGCCCTTTTACCTTGGAAAATCATACAGTTACCTCATGGGGAGTTAGCTGCGCCCACGAATGATATAAATACTACTGTTGCTTTAGCTTTACCCACGTCAGTGGCATATTTTTATGCAGGTCTTACCAAAAAAGGGTTGGGTTATTTCGAGAAATACATCAAACCAACTCCAATACTTTTACCAATTAACATCCTAGAAGATTTCACAAAACCCTTATCTCTTAGTTTTCGACTTTTCGGGAATATATTGGCTGATGAATTAGTAGTTGTTGTTCTTGTTTCTTTAGTCCCTTCAGTAGTTCCTATACCTGTCATGTTTCTTGGATTATTTACAAGTGGTATTCAAGCTCTTATTTTTGCAACGTTAGCCGCGGCTTATATAGGTGAATCCATGGAGGGTCATCATTGACTAGTTTTCGAAATAGTCTTTTTTTTTAGCTTATCCCAATTCATGCATGGTTCAAGATAATCTGCTTGGTTGGAGAACATAATAGATATAAATACGTATGAATATATGACCTAGAGTCGTAGGAGAGAAGATGAACGATATTACGGAATTGTAAAAAAAAAAGGGGATGGGTTGGGGAGGTCACACTAGATGTATGTAATGTCTATAAGTCTAGCCGCTTTTTGTGTGGGTTTCGAGGAATGATTCTATAATCCGATTCAATATAAAATGTGGCCAGTTTACGTTATGGAAGAAAGAAATGTATATGTAATATGTATATGTAATATTAGATATTCACTAGTTATATAGTCCTATCTATATATAAATAGAAGTCCTTATGCCTTACCTATATACTAACTAACTATATATATATCTAACTATATGCTATATATATGTAATATATATAGCAATATATATAGATAGCAATATATATAGCAAAATAAATAAAAAAAATATATATATATGTATTGATATACATATTGATATCGTTATATTGATATATTGATATCGTTGATATCGATCATATTGATATCCATTGCATATATTGATGATTGCATATATTGATGATTGCATATATTGATTTGATTGCAGTTTACTGCATTTAGATTAGATGGATTACAAGATAAGTCAAGTCCTTTCTTCTGTTTCATTTGTGATTGTGGATTGGATGAAAAAACAGATGAACTCAAGGATATAGAAGAGTAAAGAACGAAGGATGGAATGAAAGAATGGTTGGAAAGAAAGAAATGCAATAACTAGAGCCGTATGTATATGGATTTACAAAAACTTCATCATGGGTAGAAACAAAAAACGAGATATCGAAGTAGTTCTGACGATTCAGTAATATTATCATTAGTTTTTAGTTACTCCGACCCAATAGATCTTAATGATCAAACTTAATGATAAAATTAAGTAATAATTCATTGGTTGATTGTATCATTAACCATTTTTTTTTTTTTTTTGTGCGAGGAACTTACCATGAATCCACTGATTTCTGCCGCTTCCGTTATTGCTGCTGGATTGGCTGTAGGACTTGCTTCTATTGGACCCGGAGTTGGTCAAGGTACTGCTGCAGGCCAAGCTGTAGAGGGTATTGCGAGACAACCAGAAGCAGAGGGTAAAATACGAGGTACTTTATTGCTTAGTCTAGCTTTTATGGAAGCTTTA